GAGCTTACTATCTTTGGGATCTGATGCTACACCGCTGCTCAATACTTTAGTGGATCGACTCTATTACATAAGTTGATTCCTAACTTGATATCCCATATCGTGACATAAGTAAGCAGTTCTTAACTGTATCGACCCCAAAAGCTCGCTAATTGATCTTTACGGTGCTTTCTTTATCAATTCGATCCTTTATCCATAGAGTATAATATGTAGGCGTAGGCCGTACTTATTTTCTTCCTTTTTTTTGTTATCATGAAGTTTCTTTCCTTGCTACAGCTGATAAAAATCGTTCCTTTGGACGACGCATATGTAGAAAGCCTATTTTTTTTAGTATTGACTAACCAATTTGATCTTTTTTTCCTTCTTTCTATAGTGGAGATAGTCGCACGTAATGACAGATCACGGCCATATTATTAAAAGCTTGTGGTAAGAATGGGTTTCGTTCTAGTGCCCCGAAGTAATATTCCAAAGCCTTTGTATGCTCTCCGTTGCTTGTGTGTATAAGGCCTATGTTATAGAGTATATAACTTCGATCATAGGGATCAATTTCTGGTCGCGTAGCTTCATAATAATTCTGTAAAGCTTCCGCATAATTTCCTTCGGATTGAGCCGACATCCGTTACGGTCGTTCATTTTTTTTTTTTAATCTCCGCTCCAGAACCGTACGTGAGATTTTCATCTCATACGGCTCCTCCCTTCTGTGCATAGTACTAAGGGGAATAATCCATGGAATCCAAAATTCCCTATTCTTATTATGAACTGACAGGAGCTGGTATTTTTACAAGAAATCTCTAGCCAGCCTTCTCGCAAGAGGTTTTTTTTTCTTAACACCAATCGTATTAGTACTAGATAGAAATGGTAACTCCAACGATTTCTTTGTCCTCAACGCCTACTATTTCCAGGAATTAGTCACTTCAACGATCTTTGATGGTTATACGAGTATCCAAAGTACGAACGAGATGGATGTTTGTTGTCCCAACCATTCTTGTTAAGCCCGATACCGACAAGGAAAAGGGCAATTTATAACAAAGTTTTCGTGTTGTTGATTCCTAGTGTAATGCTTCTTCCCTATGCCGCCTATTGGTACTATTGGAGTAGGATTGCCCCGCAATACAGAACCTATAGGTGTAACCTTTTGTTCAATACTAAGATCGATAATTAAAGTAAATTAAAGTATCTGAGGCTGGATCAATCGAGGATACACGACAGAAGGAATTGTTCTATCTCCAAACTTTACCTTCACTAAGCGTAGCTTTATTTCAAAAATTGGGTTCTTTCTATTCCGAACCACGGCTTTTCTCGTAAGAATGAAGTGAGGGCTAAAAAAAAAAAAAAGAATCAAATCACACCATCTCTATAATAGGTAAATGCCTTTTTTTCTCCTGAAGTTGTCGGAATTATTCGTAATAAAATATTGGCTATAATCGAAGAGGTCTTATCAATAAAATTTCCATTTATCCGAGATCTAGGCATAATTAGCAATCCATTCTATAATTCTTCTCATTACCCTCTCCGCTCGGGGAAAATGATCCCACAAACAAAGGAACTGTACATTACAGAATAACATAAAAAAAGAAAAATGATAATTAAAAAGATATGTACCTTCCGCTCAAATTGTATTCTTTTCGAACAAAGAGGGATAGGAGACTTTTGAATCAGATTGAATTTCATATAAATTTCGTAGTATACAAATGAGCAGAACTATTACTATTTCATCTAAGTTGAATAACCAAGGACTTTATTTTACTATGGATTCTTATAACTCGAGAAATTTGGATTTGGTTATGATCCAAGGAAGAAAAGGGATGGAATAATCATTATACCATGGAAATGAAATAGAAAAATCCATAGTACGATTCATGAATTTGGAATAGATCTATGGGATAGATGATAAGGGGATAAATGATAAGAGAAGTTGTTGTTGATAAATATGAAATTTGAAAGGAATTTTTTATTCCTATAGAACCTCGGTTGTGCCCGTACTGCAATAAAATAATATGAGTAACTCGCTATTCATTCGGTTTATGATCAATAATAAGATTATGTAGGAAAGATGGCCGAGTGGTTCAAGGCGTAGCATTGGAACTGCTATGTAGGCTTTTTGTTTACCGAGGGTTCGAATCCCTCTCTTTCCGTTTCTGTTAATTCACCAGCGTTACCGACCACAATATATCAAATCAAATAACAATTCATATGATTATTCCAATAGTTTTTTGGATAAAAACCTCTATTCCTAATTCCATTACTGTGATACGGGAGCGATTTATGATATGATATGTGAATGAGAAAAATGCGAATCAAGGCCCTTAGATCTATTTACTTTTTCGTTGAAAAAAGGGGATATAATTGTCTGAACCCCCTTTCTTTCTTTGTTATGTTCGTTAGGTTCAAGTCTGTCGGGAATAATATTCTACGACTAACAACTCATTTATTTTTAACCCGATCCATTTACTATCTATTATTTGATTTACTAATCCTTTATATTGGAATGAGTCAATAGTTA